TCATATTTTACACGTGTGATACATGTTCCTTCTATTTCTCCAAGCAAAGCTCTTCGCATCGCAATACCTATTGTGTCGGCTTGGCCTTTCATAAGTGGAGAGAGAATAAAGCGCCCATAATAAAGACGTTTACTGTCTGTTCTTGATTCAACACATTTCCACTGTAGTGTCCGAGTAGATACTGTTACTTTCTCTCGAACCATAGTAATATTATTTTCTTTGATTGAATTTGAATCGTTTATTTCTCTTGTTTCTTTTGAAATATCTTCATTGTTCATTTCCTACACACGTCTTTTTTTCGGAGGTCTACAGCCATTATGTGGCATAGGGGTTACATCCCGTACGAAAGTTAATAGTATACCACTTCTACGAATAGCGCGTAATGCTGCGTCTCTTCCGAGACCGGGACCTTTTATCATGACTTCTGCTCGTTGCATACCTTGATCAACTACTGTACGAATAACATTTGCCGCTGCAGTTTGAGCGGCAAAAGGTGTCCCTCTTCTCGTACCCTTGAATCCACAAGTACCAGCGGAGGACCAAGAAACCACTCGACCCCGTACATCTGTAACCGTGACAATGGTATTATTGAAACTTGCTTGAACATGAATAACTCCCTTTGGTATTCTACGTGCACTCTTATGTGAACCAATACGTCCATTCCTACGTGAACCAATTCTCGGTATAGCTTTTGCCATATTTTAGCATCTCATAAATATGAGTCCGAAATATATGGATATATCCATTTCATGTCAAAACAGATTTCTTATTTTTACATTGAACCCTTTAGCGAGTCTGATTATCCTTGTCTTTGTTTATGTCTGGGGTTGGAGCAAATTACTATAATGCGTCCCCGCCTACGGATTAGGCGACACTTTTCACAAATTTTACGAACGGAAACTCTTATTTTCATATTTATCATTCCTTATCTTAATTCTGAATCTACTTCTTGGTAGAAAATAAGTTTCTTGAAATTTTTCATCTTGAATCGTATTGAATAAAAACCATCTAATCTTTCGAATCCTTGTTTCGGAGTCGATAAATTATACGTCCTCTCGTTGAATCATAACGACTTACTTCAATTTTGACTTTATCGCCTGGCAATATCCGTATAAAACTACGTCGGATCTTTCCTGAAACATAACCTAGAATCAGATCTTCATTATCTAACCGAACCCGGAACATGCCATTGGGAAGTGATTCAGTAATTAAACCCTCATGAATCCATTTTTGTTCTTTCATTCCAGGTAGAGCCCCCTTGAAATATCATATCAACTAATGTACGAGAAACGATATTAGACAACTTCTTTTTTTTTTACAAATAGAAAGAGAGTCGGATCTCATTTGGATATTAAAAGGATTACCATATAGAACACAACAACTCTCCGCCGATTCTTTCTAGTCGAGCTTCCCGGTCTGTCATTATACCTCGAGAAGTAGAAAGAATTACAATCCCCCTCCCACCTAAAATTCTAGGAATTCGTTGAGAGTTAGAATATATTCGTAAACCGGGCCGGCTGATCCGTTTTAAATTTAAAAAATTTCTATAGGGTTTTTTCCTATTCCTTCTATGTCGCAGGGTTAAAACCAAAGAAGATTTGTTTTTTTCTTGATGTTTTCTGACGTTTTCGATAAAACCTTCGCGTAAAAGTATTTTAACAACATTTTCGGTAATATTAGTAGATACTATATGAACAACTCGTTTTTTATCCATATCAGCATTTCGTATAGAGGTTATTATCTCAGCAATAGTGTCCCTGCCCATGATGAACTAAAATGATTGGTGTCTCAAAAGTGGATATAATTAACATGTTTTTCTTTTTTTTTTTATTGGTTTATGAATATGAAGTTGAAAGGTATATACGTGAGACACAATCTAGGAATTAATCTAGCTCTTAATTTATTTCTTTCTAAAGATTTTATGATCTCGTTTTATTTTATAATACCTCGGGAGCTAATGAAACTATTTTAGTAAAATTTAATTGTCTCAATTCCCGAGGGATTGCACCAAAGATTCGAGTTCCTTTTGGATTTCCTTCTTGATCAATCACAACTGCGGCATTGTCATCATATCGTATTATCATACCGCCGTCGCGTTTAAGTTCTTTACATGTACGAACAATTACAGCCCTGACTACTTCTGATTTTTCTAGTGACATGTTTGGTAATGCTTCTTTGATCACAGCAACAATAACGTCACCAATATGAGCATATCGACGATTGCTAGCTCCTATGATTCGAATACACATCAATTCTCGAGCCCCGCTGTTATCCGCTACGTTTAAATAAGTCTGAGGTTGAATCATATCAATTTTTTAGTCTATTCTTCCAATTCAAAGGACGAAGAAAATAAAAGAAATATTGTTTGTCCAAAAAAAGAGACCTGTGCGCTCTTTTTTTCATCCCGAAAGACTCAGTTCTATGGGTTCCATTTTTTTATCCCGAACTAATAAATTGAGTTCGTATGGGCATTTTCGATGCTGCTATTAAAATAGCCCTT